AGTAAAATGCCTGATAAAAGGATTATCGTGATAGGATAAATAATGTAATTTTATTACTTTTACTACATTTAACAGAATTAAACTGTAATCTAAAAACATCAAAAATTTTTGTGCACCTTACACTAAAATGTAGAAAAGTAAGCTAAATATAAGCTAATGGGTTCATACCCCATTTATAGAGTTAAACCTCTCTTTTCTAATGCCCAATAATTCAACTAAAATCCTCTTTTTAATAACATTAATTAGAGGTGTATTAATTTCATTATGTGCTAATTCATGAATAGGAGCATGAATAGGACTAGAAATTAATTTACTCTCCTTCATTCCTCTTCTTTCTTCCAATAAAAACATATTCTCATCGGAAGCTTCATTAAAATATTTTTTAATCCAAGCTATCGCATCTTCCGTTTTATTATTCATAATTCTAATAAAAACTAGAATTAATGAAATATTTTATATCTGTAAAATCAGAGCATGAAATAATCTGATAATAACTCCTTTACTAATAAAAATTGCATGTGCTCCTTTTCACTGATGATTACCTTCAGTTATTGAAGGATTATCTTGAATAAATTGCTTCATGTTATTATCAGTACAAAAAATAGCTCCAATAATATTAATTTCATACATATTAAATAATAATCTCTTCATTCAAATAGTAATTATTACTACAGCATTTATTGGGGCTATTGGCGGTTTAAACCAAATCTCATTACGGAAAATTTTAGCTTATTCATCAATTAATCATATTGGATGAATAGTTACCACAATAATAATAGGAACAAATTTATGGTGAATATACTTCATTATTTACACAATCAATATTATTGGAGTAATCCTTTTATCAGTTATAACAAATATAGCTTACATTTCACAAACATTTAATTCAATAAATAACAAAAAAATAATCAAATTTACATTGTTTATTTCAATGCTTTCGCTTGGAGGACTTCCCCCTTTTATTGGGTTTTTTCCAAAGTGAATTACAATTCAATTTATAACTCAAAACTTAATAATCATAACATCTACAATTTTAATTATCTCGTCCCTAATAACTCTTTACTATTATATACGAATTATATACACAACCTTAATAATTTCAAACTCAGAAACAATTTGGATATCTATAAGATATTCCAAAACTACTTTCTCAAAATGAGTAATACTAAACCTGTCAACCATTTCTTTAGGAATATTAACAAGAACTTTAATAATTGCAATATATTAAGGCTTTAAGTTAAATAAACTAATATCCTTCAAAGTTATAAATAAAGTAGATTGCTTTAAGTCTTAATATTTTATACACCTTTAGAATTGCATTCTAATATCATAACATGAATACAAGACCTTGGTAAAAAAGAATTTAATCTCCTTAATAGATTTACAATCTATCACCTATCCTCAGCCATTTTACCTGCAACGATGATTATTCTCAACAAATCATAAAGATATTGGGACATTATATTTTATTTTTGGAGTTTGAGCAGGAATACTAGGAACCTCATTAAGAATATTAATTCGAACAGAACTTGGTCAACCAGGATCATTAATTGGAGATGACCAAATTTACAATGTTATTGTTACTGCTCATGCTTTTATTATAATTTTCTTCATAGTTATACCAATTATAATTGGTGGATTTGGTAATTGATTAGTGCCTTTAATATTAGGAGCCCCTGATATAGCATTCCCTCGAATAAATAACATAAGATTTTGATTATTACCTCCCTCAATTATTTTACTTCTAATTAGAAGAATAGTTGAAAGAGGAGCCGGAACAGGTTGAACAGTTTACCCTCCTTTATCTGCTAGAATTGCACATGCTGGGCCTGCTGTTGATTTAACAATTTTCTCTTTACATTTAGCAGGAGCATCAAGAATTATAGGAGCAGTAAATTTTATTACCACAATAATTAATATAAAACCAATTTATATAAACCAAACACAAATACCTTTATTTGTATGATCAGTAGGAATTACTGCATTACTTTTACTATTATCTCTTCCAGTACTAGCTGGAGCTATTACTATACTTTTAACAGATCGTAATTTAAACACGTCTTTTTTTGATCCTGCTGGGGGAGGGGATCCTATTTTATACCAACATTTATTCTGATTTTTTGGACATCCTGAAGTTTATATTTTAATTTTACCTGGATTCGGTATAATCTCTCACGTAATCTCTCACGAAAGAGGAAAAAAAGAAGCCTTTGGTAATTATGGAATAATTTGAGCTATATCAGCTATTGGTTTTTTAGGATTTGTGGTATGAGCACATCACATATTTACAGTTGGAATAGATGTAGATACCCGGGCCTACTTTACAGGAGCTACTATAATTATTGCAGTACCAACAGGAATCAAAATTTTTAGTTGATTAGCTACAATGTATGGTTCAAAAATAGTGACAAGTCCTGCTTCTATATGAGCTTTAGGTTTTATTTTCCTCTTTACAGTAGGAGGATTAACTGGAGTAATTTTAGCAAATTCAGCAATTGATATTATTCTTCATGACACTTACTATGTAGTAGCTCATTTTCATTATGTTCTATCAATAGGAGCTGTATTTGCTATTATAGCAGGATTTGTACACTGATACCCTTTATTTACAGGATTATCAATAAATCCAACCTGATTAAAAAGTCAATTTTTAACTATATTTGTAGGAGTGAATTTAACTTTTTTTCCTCAACACTTTTTAGGATTAGCCGGAATACCTCGTCGTTATTCTGATTATCCAGACGCTTACACATCTTGAAATATTTTATCATCAATAGGATCAATAATTTCCTTAGTAGCAGTAATAATATTTATTATCATTTTATGAGAAAGAATAGTTACAAATCGAAATGTATTATTTTCATCTCAAATAAATAGTTCAATTGAATGAGCTAATAATTTTCCCCCAGCAGAACATACATATAATGAATTAACTCTAATTACCAAATAATTTTTAACATTTCTAATATGGCAGATTAGTGCAATGGATTTAAGCTCCAAAAATAAAGTATAACTTTTTTTAGAATTAATGGCCACACATGCAAATTTAGGTTTACAAGATAGAGCTTCTCCTTTAATAGAGCAATTAATATATTTTCATGACCACTCAATATTTATTATTACAATAATTGTTATAACAGTAGGTTATATAATACTATCATTAATATCAAATAAATTTATAGACCGTCATGTAATAGATGGTCAATATTTAGAAATTCTTTGAACTATCTTACCTGCCGCAGTTTTAATCTTTATTGCCTTACCTTCATTACGAATTCTATATTTAATTGATGAAAACAGAAACCCTTTATTAACACTAAAAACAATTGGACATCAATGATATTGAAGATATGAATATTCAGATTTTATAAATGTAGAATTTGATTCATATATAACTCCTATTCGAGAATTAAACCCTTATAACATTCGATTACTGGAAGTAGACAATCGAACAACACTTCCAATAAACACTTTAACACGAATTTTAATTACATCAGAGGACGTAATTCACTCTTGAACTATTCCAAGAATTGGTGTAAAAGCAGATGCAACCCCCGGTCGGCTAAACCAAGCAACATTTTGATTCAATCGACCGGGGGTTTTTTATGGTCAATGCTCAGAAATTTGTGGGACCAACCATAGATTCATACCTATTGTAATTGAAAGAACATCAACAAATGATTTCATTAAATGAATTACCAATTTATCTGAATCATCAGATGACTGAAAAGCAAGTAATGGTCTCTTAAACCAGATAATAGTAAATTAGCGTTTACTTCTGATGATAAGAAGTTAGTTAAAATATAACATTAGTATGTCATACTAAAATTATTATTGATTAATACATCTTTATACCACAAATAATACCTATAAGTTGAATCACTTTATTTACATTTTTTTCTTTAATTTTAATTACATTTAATGTAATAAATTATTATATACCATTTAATAAATCAACATTAAAAAAATCAATTAAATTTAATACCAAAATATTAGTCTGAAAATGATAACTAACTTATTTTCCGTATTTGATCCATCTTCTAGAATATTAAATATATCTATTAACTGATCAAGAACTTTTATTGGACTTCTATTAATCCCAATATCTCTATGATTAATTCCATCTCGAAGAACAATTTTATGAAATACTTTTATTATTAAACTTCATAAAGAGTTTAAAATACTTATTGGAAAAAAAAGAATTAATAAAGGAGCTACTTTTATTTTCATTTCGATTTTCTCAATTATTATATATAACAATTTTATAGGACTATTTCCTTATGTTTTCACTAGAACAAGTCATATAATTATAACTCTAACTTTTGCATTACCTTTATGATTAAGATTTATATTATATGGCTGAATTAATAACACCAAACACATACTTGCCCATTTAGTACCCCAAGGCACCCCGGGTCCACTTATACCTTTTATAGTATGTATTGAAACCATCAGAAACATTATTCGTCCCGGAACTTTAGCTATCCGATTAGCTGCAAATATAATTGCAGGACATCTCTTAATAACATTATTAGGAAATACCGGAAGAACAATAATAATATCTTTATTACCAATTCTAATTATTATCCAGATTCTACTTTTAACTTTAGAGTCCGCAGTAGCAATTATTCAATCATATGTTTTTGCTGTTTTAAGAACCCTTTATTCTAGAGAAGTAAATTAATGTCAATAAATAGAAATCACCCCTATCATTTAGTTACTTATAGCCCTTGACCTATTATAGCAGCTTTAAGAATTATAATTGGTATAGTAGGATTCATTAAGTTTTCATATAGATACAATGAAAAAATAATATTTATAGGTATATTTATATTAATTTTAACAACTATCCAATGATGACGAGATGTAGTTCGAGAAAGAACATATCAAGGATGTCACACAAAAGAAGTTATAACAGGATTACGATGAGGAATAATTTTATTTATTATTTCAGAAATCTTCTTCTTTATTTCTTTTTTTTGAACTTTTTATCATAGAAGTCTTGCCCCTAATATTGAATTAGGGGCAATATGACCACCACTAGGAATTATCCCTTTTAATGCTTTACAAGTACCATTATTAAACACAACAGTACTCTTAGCATCAGGAATTACTATCACATGAAGTCATCATGGTTTACTAGAAAATAATTATACTCAAGCAACACAAGGTTTAATCTTTACTATTTTATTAGGATTATATTTTACTATATTACAATTATATGAATATTTCGAAGCTCCATTTACTATTGCTGACTCAGTTTTTGGGTCATCATTTTTTGTAGCAACAGGATTTCATGGGTTACATGTAATTATTGGAACAACATTCCTAATTATTTGTTTATCACGTATACTATTTATACATTTTACAGCTAACCACCACTTTGGATTTGAAGCAGCTGCTTGATATTGACATTTTGTAGATGTAGTTTGGTTATTTCTATATGTATCCATTTACTGATGAGGAAGATAAAAGTTAATTTATTTAGTATAAAAAGTACTCTTGATTTCCAATCAAATAGTCTAATAATTTAGAATAAATAATACAAATTATAACTATCATTTCATGAACAATTTTAATAATTTCATTTATTGTAATAATACTAACTAACCTTTTATCAAAAAAAAATATTGAAGATCGAGAAAAAAGATCCCCTTTCGAGTGCGGTTTTGACCCTATAAGATCATCACGACTCCCTTTTTCATTACGATTTTTTTTAATCGCTATCATCTTTTTAATTTTTGATGTAGAAATTGCACTAATCTTACCAATAACTATTATTACATTTTATTCAAATATAACAACATGAATAATTACAAGAGTATTATTTTTATTAATTTTAATAGTAGGATTATACCATGAATGAAACCAAGGATCTCTTGAATGAGCATCATAAATTTAGGGTCGTAGTTAAAAATAACATTTGATTTGCATTCAAAAAGTATTGAATTATCAATCTACCTTATTTTAAGTAAGAAACAAATTAATTGTAATCAGTTTCGACCTGATCAGAAGATAAATATTATCCTTATTTACTACTTAGTTGAAACCAAAAAGAGGTTTATCACTGTTAATGATAATATTGAATAAAATTCCATCTAAGAAGATGTGTTGATCAAATAAAAGCTGCTAACTTATTATTTATGTGGTTAAAATCCATTTGCATCTTAATTTATATAGTTTAAATTAAAACATTACATTTTCAGTGTAAAATTAAAATTTTTTTTTATAAATACAAATTAATCCTTATTCAAAGGTAAATTACCTCAATAACAGCTTCAGTGTTATACTCTAATATAAGATATTTGAATAATATATATATATAATTAAAATTAAAGTAATATAAAAAAATACTAAGTATGATTTCAAATCATTTATTTGAAATAATTGATTTATCCCTCTAATCTTTATTAAAAAAGAATATAAATTTTGAGCTCCAAAATATTCACTTCAACCTAAGTCAATATACTTAAAAGAATTTAATCCTACTGTTAAAGGTATTTTCACTACTCCTTTAGTAAAAATTAATGATATAAATCACATAGATCCTGAAAATTCAATTAATCTATAATATTTATAGGCTGAAAAATAATAAGTTAATCTATATTTAAATAAAATACTTCCTAATCATAAACCTATCAATCTAACAAAAAGAGGTATTAACTTTATAACTAAAGGTAAACAAACAAAATAAGGAGTTAAAAAAATTATTCAATTTAATAAAGATCCTCCAAAAACAGCAAAAATTATTAAACCTAACATTCCAAAAATTATTATTCAACTTTCTTCACTTAACTTAAATATAGGAATTAAATTAAAATCTCCTCATAGAACATAATAAAATAAACGAAAAGAATAACAAACTGTAAGACCAGTGGAAAAAAAATATATAAAATATATAAATAAATTTAAATTTCTTAATGAAACTAATTCTAAAATTATATCTTTTGAATAAAACCCAGCTAAAAAAGGTATTCCACATAAAGCAAAATTAGAAACTATAAAACAAGAAGAAGTTAAAGGTATAAAAATTGATAAATTTCCTATAAAACGAATATCTTGAAAATTTTTCACATTATGAATTACTATTCCTGCACATATAAATAATAAAGCCTTAAATAAAGCATGAGTTAATAAATGAAAAAAAGCTAAATCAGAAAATCCTATAGATAAAATTCTCATTATTAAACCTAATTGACTTAAAGTAGACAAAGCAATAATTTTTTTTAGATCATACTCCAAATTTGCCCCTAGACCTGATATAAATATAGTTAAAACAGAAATAACCAATAAAAATCTTAATAATCATGTAGGAAAAGCTTTACTAAAACGAATTAATAAATAAACACCTGCAGTTACTAAAGTTGAAGAATGAACTAAAGCTGAAACAGGAGTAGGAGCAGCTATTGCTGCAGGAAGTCATGCAGAAAAAGGAATTTGTGCACTTTTAGTTATCCCTGCTAAAACAACTAAAAAAGAAATTAATAATATTTCATACTTATATGTTAAGCAATCCAAATAAAAAATATAATTTCATCTACCAAAATTAATCATTCAAGAAATTGCTATTAATAAAGCAACATCTCCTACTCGATTTGATAGAGCAGTTAATATCCCAGCATTATAAGATTTTACATTTTGATAATAAATTACCAAACAATAAGAAACTAATCCTAAACCGTCTCAACCCAATAAAATTCTAATTAAATTTGGACTAATAATTAAAAACATCATAGATAATACAAATATTAAAACCAAAAAAATAAAACGATTTAATGTAACATCTCCTGATATATAGTCTTCTCTATATAAAATTACTAATGAAGAAATTAATAAAACAAAACTTATAAATAATAATGATATTCAATCCAACAATAAAGTTATTACAATTGATGAACTATTTAATCTAATAATTTCCCACTCAATAAAATAAACTAAATCATTTATAATATAATAAAATCTTAATAAAAAGCTTAATAAAGAAAAAAAGATTAAAGAAAAAAATGTAATAAAACATAATGAGAAATATATCACAACCTAAGATAATATTTTATATCTATGATACCACAAATCATAATTTTATTTTAAACTACTTAAGTTAAAATCAAATTAATACAAAATCTCTCTTTAAAATTAAAAAATTTAAAGGTAATCAATGTAATATTAATAATAAATATTCACGACAATACCCACTAGCACTACTATAAATACCAGAAAAATAAATTCCATGCTGTCTATAAGAATATAAATATAATGTATAACCGGCACTAAAAAAGGAAATTAATATTAAAAAAACTATTGTTATTCATATTCAACCAACTATAYTATTAAATAATCCAATCTCACCTAATAAATTTAATGAAGGAGGAGCTGCCATGTTACAAGATGAAAGTAAAAATCACCATAAAGTTATTCTAGGTATTAAATTTATTAATCCTTTATTAATTAATAATCTTCGTCTATTTAAACGCTCATAGCTAATATTAGCTAAACAAAAAAGTCCTGAAGAACAAAGTCCATGCGCAATTATCAATAAAAAGGTTATATAAAATCCCCAAATATTTAAAGTTATTAGCCCTCCTACTGCTAAACCTATATGAGCAACCGAGGAATAAGCAATTAAAGCTTTTATATCAACTTGACGTAAACATATTAATCTAACTCAAAAACCTCCAACCAAACTAATTGATAACCAAAATATGTTAATTAAAATTCCTATTCTTATTAAATATTCGAAAACACGTAATAAACCATAACCCCCTAGCTTTAATAGCACCCCCGCCAAAATTATTGAACCAGAAACAGGGGCTTCAACATGAGCTTTTGGTAACCACAAATGAACTAAATATATAGGTATTTTAACTAAAAATGCCAAAATTATTCTTATATATAAATAAATATTTATAAAATCTATTATATACACAAGAGAAAAAACTAGATTATTTAAATAATTATATAAAAATAAAAGACCTAATAATAAAGGTAAAGAAGCAAATAAAGTATAAAAAAGTAAATAGATACCAGCCTGTAAACGCTCAGGTTGATATCCCCAACCAAAAATTAAAAACAAAGTAGGGATTAAACTACCTTCAAAAAAAATATAAAAAGAAAGAATATTTAATCTACAAAAAGTGCAATATAATATAAACAACAGAATTAAAATCATTAACAAAAATATATTATTATAAAATTTATAACGAATTACAGAATAACTAGCTAAAATTATTAAAACACAAATCCAAAATCTTAATATAACTAATCCAAAAGATAAGTAATCATAACCAAAATTATATCTTAATCCTCTTCAACTAAAAAAATCAATATTAATCAAATACAAAAGAGAAACAAAAAACATTAAATTTTGGATTAACCATCATTTTTTTTTTATAAAACATAAAGGAATTAAAAAAAGAATATAAAATATATATATTAACATTGTAATAAACCAAAAGAATTAAAAAAATCATTTCCATGAGTTCGAATTATTGATACTAAAATTGATAGGCCTAAAGCTCCTTCACAAACAGCAAAAGATAAAAAAAATATAGTTATATAAAGTTCTCCAGTTATTATTATAAGATAGTAATAAAGTAAAATAAATAAAGTCAAAACAATAAATTCTAAACTCAATAGAGTTACTAATAAATGCTTTCGCTTGGAGGAAAAAACTCATAAACCACACAAAAATATAAAATAAAATATTATTACCATTTGKGTTTTAATAGTTTAAATAAAACTTTGGTCTTGTAAACCAAAAATAGGGTTACCTTTAAAACAGTTTAATAATATATTTACAAACTAATTAAATATTAGTTATTTATATTCTAAACCCCAGTCTTAATTATACTTACTTAATATAAAGAGCTTTTTAAAGGCTTTAATAAAATAATAATCTTTTAAGGCTTCAAAGGAAAGAGAATCTTTTCATTAATTTCCAAAACTAATATTTTATTTAAACTATCCTTTGATATTTTATATTTATTAACAAGAATAACATTAACTTTAAGAATTATTTTTTTATTTTTAGATCATCCTTTATCTATAGGATTAATTTTATTTCTTCAGGCAATTTTATTGAGTTTAATTAGAGGATTAATATCTATTAGATTTTGATTTTCTTATATTCTATTACTAATTTTTCTTGGGGGAATACTGGTATTATTTATATATGTAACAAGATTAGCATCAAATGAAATATTTTTTTATTCTAATAAATTTTTCTTTATCATTATATTGATTCCTTTATTATTTATTATAATATTTAATATAAATTATAATATAAATTTATTAGAAAGACCAGAAAATAACTTAAATATATTAATATATTCAAATAATTTTTTATTAAAAATATATAATCAACCTATTAACATAATAACTCTACTAATTGCATCTTATTTATTTTTAACTTTAATTGCAGTTGTAAAAGTTATTAATATTTATAAAGGACCTTTACGACAAATAAGTTAATGAATAAACCTTTGCGAAAAACACATCCTCTTATAAAAATTTCAAATGATGCGCTTGTTGATCTTCCTTCTCCTTCAAACATTTCAACGTGATGAAATTTCGGATCACTCCTAGGATTATGTTTAATTATTCAAATTTTAACTGGACTATTTTTAGCTATACATTATTCTGCCCATATTGATTTAGCTTTTTCAAGAGTAGCTCACATTTGCCGAGATGTAAATTATGGATGATTATTACGTACTTTACATGCAAATGGGGCTTCAATATTCTTTATTTGTATTTACTTACATATCGGACGAGGAATATATTATGGCTCTTATAAATTCTACTATACTTGAATGGTTGGAGTTCTAATTTTATTTTTAGTGATAGCAACAGCTTTTATAGGATATGTCTTACCTTGAGGACAAATATCTTTTTGAGGAGCTACAGTTATTACTAATTTATTATCTGCTATTCCTTATTTAGGGGTAGAATTAGTGCAGTGAGTTTGAGGTGGATTTGCAGTAGATAATGCCACATTAAATCGTTTTTTCACTTTTCACTTTGTTCTGCCCTTTATTGTAGCAGCCGCAGTTTTAATCCACCTTTTATTCCTTCATCAAACAGGGTCTAATAACCCTTTAGGTTTAAATAGAAATATTGATAAAATTCCATTTCATCCATACTTTACTTTTAAAGATGTTGTAGGATTCATTTTATTAATTTGTACTTTAGCCATTTTATCTTTTAAGGAACCTTATATTTTAGGAGATCCTGACAATTTTATCCCAGCAAACCCTTTAGTAACTCCTATTCATATTCAACCAGAATGGTACTTTCTATTTGCTTATGCTATTTTACGTTCCATTCCTAATAAGCTTGGAGGAGTTATTGCTTTAGTAATATCTATTGCAATTTTATTTTTATTACCTTTAATTAATTCAAATTCACGAGGATTACAATACTATTCTTTAAATCAAATTATATTTTGATCTATAGCTGTAATTGTAATTTTATTAACATGAATTGGAGCTCGTCCTGTTGAAGATCCTTACATCCTAACAGGGCAAATTTTAACAGTAATATATTTTTTGTATTATATTCTTAACCCTTTAATTATCAAAAGATGAGATAATATTCTATATTAATAAGTTATAAACTTAATAGATAAGCTTATGTCTTGAAATCATAATTAAAGGGTTAAAATCCCTTATTAACTTATCATTACTCAACTAAACCTTTAAAAGATTTAAATAAAACAAATTTTCAAACCTAAAAAAAAAATTAAAAAATTTAAAGATAAAGGTAAAAATCTTTTTCAAGCCAGATATATTAATTTATCATATCGATAACGAGGAAGAGTTCCCCGGACTCAAATATATATAAAAGCAATAAAAATTAACTTTAAATAAAAAATTAATGAATTAAGATCTGACCCTAAAAAAATTACACATATTAATATTCTCATAAATAAAATACTAGAATATTCACTCAAAAAAATAAGAGCAAATCCACCTCTACCATATTCAACATTAAACCCAGAAACTAATTCTGATTCTCCTTCAGCAAAATCAAAAGGACTTCGATTTGTTTCTGCTAAACATGAAACAAATCAAACATTACATAAAGGAAAACAAAAAAATAAAAATCAAATTCCTATCTGATAGTAAAAAAAATCAATTAAAGAATATCTACCAACCAAAAAAATAAAAGATAATAAAATTAAAGCTAAACTGACCTCATAAGAAATTGTTTGAGCAACAGCTCGTAATCCTCCTAATAAAGCATAATTTGAATTAGAGGATCAACCAGCTAATATAATAGTATAAACCCCTATACTAGTACATACTAAAAAAAAAAATAATCCTAAATTAAAAGTGAAAAATCCTCTTATATAAGGTATAAGTATTCATAAAATTAAAGATAAAAATAAAGAAAATACAGGACAAACATAATATAGTAAATAATTAGATACTAAAGGGTTAATATGCTCTTTACAAAAAAGTTTAATTGCATCACTAAAAGGTTGTAAAATACCAATAAACCCTACTTTATTCGGACCTTTACGAAGATGAATATAACCTAAAACTTTACGTTCTAATAAAGTAAAAAATGCAACTCCTACTATAACAAAAATAATTAGAATTAAACCAACTAAAAATAATATTAATAGTTCTATAAACATTTACTACCTATGATACCATTATCATATCTACAGATTCTAAATCTGTTACACTTACGTCTGCCAAAGTAGTTAAATATTAATAAAATTCATAATTATAAAATTATTTTAAATTCTTGGTCCTCTCGTACTAAAGAATTTAATTATATTAAAGATAGAAACCAACCTGGCTCACGCCGGTTTAAACTCAGATCATGTAAGAATTTAAAGGTCGAACAGACCTAATAATTGAACATCTACACCCAATATTTATCTTAATCCAACATCGAGGTCACAATCTTTTTTTTCGATAAGAACTCTTAAAAAAAATTATGCTGTTATCCCTAAGGTAATTTAATCTTATAATCATAATTTATGGATCAATAAATTAATAAAATTATTAATTTTAAAAAAGAGTTTTATTTATCTTTTAATCACCCCAATTAAATATTTATAAATAATAACCAAAAATTAAAACTTAACTTAATTAAAACTTAAAATATTAAACTCTATAGGGTCTTCTCGTCCCTTAATATTATTTAAGTATTTTTACTTAAAATCCAAATTCAATATAATTAACATAAAACAGATTTCACCTCGTCCAACCATTCATACTAGCCTTCAATTAAAAGACTAATGATTATGCTACCTTTGCACAGTCAAAATACTGCGGCCCTTCAAAAACTTTTCAGTGGGCAGGTTAAATCTCTTATAAATTATTCAAGAAACCATGTTTTTAATAAACAGGCGAGCAAAATATTTGCCTAATTCTTTATATTAAACAACCAAACAAAAATGATAATATAATTTATTATTTTACTAATTAAATAATATTTACTAAAAATTCATAATTATAAATAATATCTTAATATAAACTTTAAACAAACAAAAAATCAAATAAATAAAGAAATAAATTTTAACATCCTTTAACTATTAACAAACTCTAAATTAATAAAATCCTCAAAATCCTTATTATTATAATAATATTTTAAAAAGCTCATCCCTTTTAAAATTAAAACTTTAAAATATTTTAATTATAAAATATAAAATAAATTAAAGAATCTGAATTAAATTCATTTATTAAAAAACTAGATATCCTTAAAAACGAATAACATTTCATTACCAATTAAACATTTTTAATATTTATGAAACAATAACTAATATATTCAATTAACTCTTTTAAATTCGAGAATAAAAATTAAATAATTCATTTCAATATACTCTGATACACAAGATACAGTAATTAAAACAAACTTTTAATAACTATAAATTATTGAAATTTCTCTCACAATACTAATAAACTATAGTAAAAAATATCTTATCAATTTATTTTACACTGATAAAAATTTATTTAATTTAAACTAATTAAACTCTTTCTTATTAAAACAATTATATTAATTTCAGATTATATCGAATTGCACGATAAATTATTTCAGTGTAAATGAAAACCTTAACTTTAAGAATAATCTGACATTCTAGGTACATCTTCCGATACACCTACTTTGTTACGACTTATCTCATCTTAATAATGAGAGTGACGGGCGATGTGTGCATATTATAGAGCTATTAATCATTTTAATAATCTTTAAAAAATTACAATTAAATCCACCTTCAAATTATATTTAAATAAAAATCCATATAAATAAAATTTATTGTAATACATTATTCAACTTATATATTACTGCACCTTGACTTGAAATATTAAATTATTATATATTAAGAGAATAACCTAAAAGTATTCTCAAAAACAGCGGTATACAAGAAATAATATAAGTAAGGTTCAACGTGGTCTATCGATTAAATAACAGATTCCTCTAAATAGATTATAATACCGCCAAATTCTTTAAGTTTAAAGACCTTAACTATTAATACTCAGGTTTAACTTTTTTACATTAAAAATAATAGGGTATCTAATCCTAGTTTATAATTTTAATTTCGTAATAATCTCACTAAATTTATAAATATAAAATATTATAAAATATTTCACCTTAAAATATTCAATTTAATATAATAAAACATGATAATTACTTAAAAACCAATAACATTTATTCGAATTTACTGTATAACCGCGGATGCTGGCACAGTTTTTACCAAATCTAACAACAATTACTAAATCTAAAATAACTTAATATAAATAATTCTATCTACTGCAAAAAAATAATTATTTTCATTAAGAAAATAAGTGACCACAAAAATTTACATATAAATTTATGTTTAAATAAATGAATAAGCAAGAATAAAACTTCAATCTTTAAAAATTCTTTACACATTGGATTAAATACAAAATAAATAAAAATTGAATAATTTTAAAATAAAAATTAAAAAGTAAATTGGATCACAACCAAACAAAAATGAAGTTTTTGCCATCTCTTGAATAATTAAGTAAACTAGAAAATTTCCGCTTCCTCAGGGGAGTGAAGTTTTGCCCAAAACTCTTAACTCTAAAATTTTCCCCAACCAATTGGAACAATATATTGCTATTAATACTAATACACCAGATTCCATTTTTTTTATACTTATAATGGAATCTGGTGTATTAGTATTAATATAATATAATAAATTATTTATTAATATATATATACTTAATTAGTTAATACTCCTCTCTGTAAGACACTTGCTTATAAGTTTCAATATTAAAACCCCTTTTTTTTTCTCTCAATATAGGTTGTTAAACTATATATAAATAAAATGTTAATTTATACGTATAATATAAAATAAATCCTTTTTATAGGACCTTATACATATAAAAGAGTATAATTAAAAGTAAGTTCTTATTATACTAGCCCAAAAACCGAGTACTTAAACTAGGAAAATAAACGATTTCCTCCAAAATACTTTTTTCACAAACCAATATTTATGAATTTCATTTAAACGAAAAACGACTTTTTTCTCGATTTTTGGGGCCAAAATTTACTTAGCTTCATAAAATACTCAATTTTTACCAATCACGAATTATTCAATCCAACCATTTCAAAATTTGTTAAAACATTACTTAAATGTGAAATTCAAGGAATTTGTCCAAAAACAATACTTTTCAGACCAGTAGCTACATAATTCATTTAAACAACAAC